GACAAAAAGGGAAGTGACTTGGACAAAAAGAGAAGTGACTTGGACAAATCTTGTTTGTCGATAGCCTCGGACCAATCAATCGAATATTGATTAATACGGAATCGATCGAACACTACTTGAAAACGCTTCTTCTGTTCAGAAACGAAATCTTCCAAATGTTCCTGGAAATTCTTGCTCCCATTGGACCATTTGTATCTATATGCATCAGGATCCCGATTCATGGATCTCTCGGTTCGAGAAATAAGAGGATCAAACCATTTCTTCTGACTCTTTTTCAAATTCGATAAATGTTGGTTGATCGTATATTTCATTACAGTTATATGATTCAGAGTATCATTTCCTATTTGATCCCTTTGAATTCCATATTCGAAGTTGCGATCGGATCTATTCATTAAAAAGAATCGATTCGATACATTTCTTATGTACCCGTAGGTGCTATATTGGATTTGAATCAGATTTCGGATCAATCTATATTGATTGACTGCCTCCATTATGTTGTTGCTAGCAAATACCGCTGTTTTTAGTTTTGGATCTTCCAAATCATTCCCGCAGTGGATCCAGACCGATTTTTTTCTGATCCTTCGATAAAAAGATTCATTCTCTTCATAAAAAAGAGGAGGTAGAACCAATAAAGATTTCTTTTTCGATTCATCTCTGGAGTTGAATACCTCATTCAAGAATTTTTTTTGATCCAACCCGTAGGAATCAATAGAAAAGGCAAATCCCCTATGATACACCAGATCCGGCTCGGTTATTGATAGAGTGAATAGATCTGCCATTTCTTGAAATCTCTCTTCTGATTCAAAATCGTGGTGTAACGTGTATCCCCCTTTGTTCCGGTCATGGAATAGATGAAATAAATCAAAAAATGGATTCTTGTTCAAGAATGAAATCTTATTGGAACTGTCCATATCCGATTCATCCTTCGGAACCATATCACATCCCGGATCTGATGAAATAGGATGAATTGAGACGGTTTTTTGTAAATACGTAATTATCTTGAATATATCAACCATTTCTTTATTTTCCGATCGCCTGGAAGGGACAAAAGAAACATCTTGTTTTTTCTTCCAAAATCTCTGATCTCTAGTGGACCTCTCAGTAGGATTCGAACCCAGATGAAGTTCTGACCATCTGTCAGAGAAAAAAGAACGAATTGATCTTGTAGGATTCCCAAGAAATTCTTCGATTTCTTCCGGAAGCAGATGATTATTCATCTGCTTCTCACGTTCCGTGAATAGCCGGGACATTGAGGAAGATCCAAAAAGGCATTTCGGGAATCGATCTGATTCTATCTCTGTTCGTTCCGTTTGAAGAAAGGAAGGATCCCAAAGAATCGATCTTTCTTTTAGTTGCTGAATCTCTGTTTGATCGATCAATGTGTGATATTCTGAATCCTCATTTCTAATGGAATCGAAATGATCTATGGATTGATCAGAAGATCCTTTCAATTGGCTAGAATCCGTTACTTGAACGAAAATAGATCTTGTGGAATCATATTGAATATTTGACAATACATTCCGTACCTTGCTAAAAAACCGATCCTTGTTTCCCAACCACACATTGTCTAACCAAATCAAATTCTCTCTCGATACGTTCCTCAAAAAATCCAATTCGTGCTGATTCTTCCCCCAACTAACGAAGAGATCTTGGCGGAATTGCCACATATGAAATTGAGCACAATTTTGCAAAGAAATACCCCACTTGTTTCTCGAGAAGAGATGGGAAACATGCTCAATATCATTTGATTGAATAGTTGCCTCAGCTCCTTGCTGTTTGAAGAAACCCTTCCCTTCAATTGGTCTTTTTTCACGAAAAGCAGACATGAGATAACAAATCAAGTCTTTCCCTAAGATTTCGAATAGCTGTCCCGAATTCAAGTTGATTATGTTTCGCTTCTTCCTCGGAGAAAGACGATCAAACAATTCCCAATCATGGTCCTTGCGGATCGGATCATCCATATAGGATAAAAAAGGAAACTCCAGATATTTGCTATCTTTCTCTTTGAATGAGATCTCAATTCCAGCTACGGTTTCATTAGATATCTTACAACTAAAATCCCTCTTTTTTCCGATCCGGTTCCTCCACCATCGCGAACTCCGCATGATACACTTTTTATTTATTGGGAGAACCCAAGTAATCTCTTGCGGATCCATGAAACAACTCTCAGAAATCTTTTTCCCTTTTGGAAGATACAGGAGCGAAACAATCAACCTATTGATATTGGAAGACCAAAAAGATTCTTCCAATGTCTCATTTCTGGGTCCAATGGAATTCATAGGTATAGGAAGAAGCCCCATCAAATAGAGATTTTTTCTTTCGACCATCTTTCGATTGTTAATACGAGATATAAGGACCGCTACTACAAGCAGTACTACACCTTTGATCGTGAAATATCGATTGCTTGTTGAACCCTGTGAATCACGTGAAAGTAGGATACTCCAAATTCGGGGGTCAAAGAGTTTCATAAAACGTTCTTGGTGGAAAAAAATGTGAGTGA